ATTTATCATTATTATAGTTTTCTATTCTTTCTTTTCTATAACTACCTTACGTCTTCCTTGTACAACCATCAAATGAAGTATCATCTGACCACCCGCCCGTTTCAATTAGTTTCAAATCCCCAACAAACAATACAAGCGAAGTAGAAAAAGAAAGGAATTAGGGCCTAAACGCTGTTTGTTTAATGATCTAATTTTCTTTGGAAGACAAAACAAAGAAGTGTGATTGTGATAGATGCGTCTTGGGAAATATTACATCAACCAGCAAATTCATTATTTTAGTTTAGTGTTTCTTCGACAGGACTTTGAACAAAAAAAAAAAAGAACCTCTTGGGAATGAAATTCTGCTCCCTGTCCCACGAAACGCGGGAGGGGACGAATTTATGTACTTATTGGATCCGTCGGGACTGACGGGGCTCGAACCCGCAGCTTCCGCCTTGACAGGGCGGTGCTCTGACCAATTGAACTACAATCCCAGGTAAATAAAATAAGGGATCTAGCAGAAAATTTGATTCTTTTTTATTCCCCCTTATCATGTATTTCTGAAGAACAAGGGGTTTCTAGCATCTCGTGCTAGATTGAAGAATTGTTGGGCCGAGCTGGATTTGAACCAGCGTAGACATATTGCCAACGAATTTACAGTCCGTCCCCATTAACCACTCGGGCATCGACCCAGGAACAATAAATTTTAGGCATATTGGTAATCCACTATCAACTTCCTTTCGTAGTACCCTACCCCCAGGGGAGGTCGAATCCCCGCCGCCTCCTTGAAAGAGAGATGTCCTGACCCACTAGACGATGGGGGCATACTTCCTCAACCGCTATCATACTATGATCATAGTATGATCCATTTTTGAAATTGTCAATAGAATGGAATGATTAGATCCGAGATCTCCTTCCGTTTTCCACGATTTCATAGATAGTTTTGATTCGTCATTCCTATTCATGAATTATTCACTAGTTTCGTTATTTTAGTTGTACATTTTTTTGTATATGTATATATTCATATTACTAAATTCTAGATTAATTTAAATTTAATAATAAAAAGAATTAATAAATTATTAATATTATTATAGTAATAATAATATTTATTGGTAGGTGTACATGTATCAATCAAGAGAATTTCATTCTGATGGGAATCCATTCAATAAAATTGCATTTTCCCTTATGCTAGTTTTATTATTTACTAATAAGCCACTCGCCACTATGAGTTTACTGCTATATATTTAATACTTCTATATATAATATACTTCTATTTTTTTCTTTTACTTCGAAATATTTAGAAATATAGAAATAAAATATATATTTCTATATCTATAATATAATAAATAGATATACTTAGATATATTTTATATAGATAGTATAGTGCCCCATTCCGGAATTAAATACAACAAGCCCTTTTAACTCAGTGGTAGAGTAACGCCATGGTAAGGCGTAAGTCATCGGTTCAAATCCGATATGGGGCTTTGACTTTTTTCATCAAACTACAGTCCTAGTATTCATATCGGAAGGGAAAATAGAGATGTTATTCGATATTATTAATTGAATAGAAATAAAAAAGTAACCAAATCAATAGTCTAGAGTATAATAATACGTTATTATTCTACTCAGTTTCAGTTCTAGTATATTAGTTAAGTTATTCCGAATAATGATAACTCATCTCTTGAACCACCAAATATTCCTAATTGAAAATAGGTCAATCAAATTCATTCAAAAGATTAGAAATCAACAAAAGAAAAATAAGTGGACCTGACCCATTGAATCATGATTATCTCCGCTATTCTGATATTCAAATTGGATAGAGATGAAATGGGACCAAATTGACCCCTCCTTTTTTTCTTTTCATTTCTTTGGACTACGCAAGAATTTGTCGATATTTCCAATTCAATTGTCTTGTTTCTTTCTATAAGAAGAAATTCTTATTTCTTTTTTCCACAGAGAAACGCTTATTCCAAGTCAGAACATAAGAACTATTTTCACTATCTTTCTTTGATTCCCTTTGATTCCAGATCAAAATTAATTTATATCTATAATTTCTATCTATATAAGTTATATTTAGATGTATATCTATCAGATCGTGGCTTGATGTACCAAATATTTCCATATCGTTACATCCGAGATTTTTATTCCGACAATGGTCTGGAGAATGGATGCGAGAAAAGACTATCATTTCCAGTCTTATTGACTAGGAATATGTTATTGAATATTGTATTGGGTCTTGAATTGAATTAAGAAAACTAGGAAATTTTCTGTTTTTCTAACAGAGAAAAAAAAAAAAAAAATAGAAAAAGTGGTTTACTAGACATAACAATTAGAAGAATTTCTAAAGAAATTTCTTTTTCTCAATCTCACGAACAAGATCTAAGAAAAATTGTAGTTGCTGAAAGAAGAGGAGGGTAGATCTGCGGATCAACCGGTAGCGAGAAAGGGGATTGCTTTTTCCTTGAAAAGTTATTTCAAAAAAATGCATCTCTCTAATTGATGAGTCATAAGAAGACAATTC